TTTGAAATGGGTGCTCGAGTTATTATATATATCATGAGCAATACGGAAATGGATCGAGTAATCTCTTCCTTTATCCAAGAAAAAGCATTTCTAGTTTGCATGGTCCAATCATTGATCCTGAAAATTTCTACAATAAGATTAGGTAGGTTACTGGCATCGTTCCCTATCCATGAATCTGCTATTTACTGAAATAAATTTCCTAGAATATAGGAAGAATACGAGTAGAAAGAAAAAAAATTAGTAAATTTTGGAATGTTTAGCTTTTATATACAAAAAAACAAACTTTATAATTGGATCAGTGGATCGTTTTTTCAGTCATTCATAGAATGATAAATCACTACAAGTGAGGGAGATACGCGATTTAAATAACGGAAAATCCAATATTTAAAAATAGTATCTAAAATGACTGGAAAAGTGGAAACAAGACCAGATATAATTTGCTCATTCTGAGTAAACCCAAAATCTTTATAGACAGAACCAATTATTAGTTCCCAACCATGAGTCGAATGGAATCCTATACATAAATCAGTTAACAAAAGAATCGAAAAAGCTTTTATTGTGTCACTTAAGTTATATAGGAATTCTTGAACCCAAGAGTTAAGAATAATGAGTTCTTGATTACCCAGAATAGAATAACCACTTAGAATAAAGAAACAGATTATATTTGTCGAGAAGTGCAAAATCGTATGGATACGATCTTGGTTGTGTGTCTTGATCAATTGGATGGTTTCTTTGTAGATTCCCATACGAAGGTTTTGTAAACGTGTTTCCGGGTATTCCTTTAACATTTCATCCAAGAGGAACAGTTCCTCAAATTCTATGAATTTCTTTAAAATACTTTTTTCTTGAATGATATTCAAGAAAATTTCGGATTGTTTAGTATTCCACCAATTAGTAAACCAAGATTCCATACATTTATTAAATGTAAAAGAAATGCCCCAGGGCAAAAAGACTATAGATGTAAGACATAGAAGGGGAATGAATACTTTCTTTTTTGCCATTTTTCGTCTTTAATGAACTCAGCTTCATCTCATTTGTCAACTCTATATGATAATAATCTTTCTATCAAGCATAAGTTCTATTACAAGTCATAGAACCTATATATTCGAATCTATTCCCGCTTTTTTTATTTGTAATTCGGAAGTTAGTTTTTGCCTTGAATTTCTAATAAAAAGAATACAGAAATCAAAGAAGAAAACGAAAGAATCCACTGCCAATTCGAATGAAGAAAAAAAATATTGTTTCAAAAGCTATCAATTAAAAATAATTTTGAAAAATAAATGCTTTCTTAGGGAAAAACATTTATTTTTCGAAATTATTTTTATCAAATTTCCATTGGTACACGCAAGAATATGGACAAGTCCCAAGCTTTTTGTGCAACTTTGCGTGGAGTCCTATAATAATCATCAATAGGAGTCAAGGGAATGGCTCCCTGTTCTCTGGTTTGCATATAAAGGACACCATTACGATACCTACTATCTTTTTTAGTTTCTATTTGACTTTGTATTATGAGGGACTGAATATCGTCCATACGGACTCGGATAAAAATACGACGATTTTTTCCAGGAAATCCGTAACGAAAAAAACACACCATTTTATTTTTTTTATCGAAAAAATCATAACCACTACCCACATTCCAAAAAATTAGAAGCCACCAAGAAAAACTTAGAAAGAGACCCGCGGTTCCATAGAAAGTCATCGTGGCCCCTTGTGGCAAAAAAGGAACTAGCTCAGGCTCAAACTCCGACGAAATGAAAGATAACAAATTCCTGCCATAATAACTGGAAGCTGAAATCAATAAAACCCCTAATGAACCTAAAAGAATGAAAGAAGCCCAGAAGAAATCGCTTGGTTTTCGAGACCCCGTTACAATGTCGATCCATGCGTCTTCTGAGCGCCAAACATGTTCTGACTCCCAAGTCATATTTTATCCTCCTTATTAAGGCTTATATGATATTAGTATCTTCCTTTTCTTTCTTTTGTTTTTTAATGGAATAGTTATTTAAAAATAGAATAACAAAGCCAAGTCAAATGAATTTGACTTTATCTAAAAAAATAAATGAGATTTGTCCCTACTGCCCGTATCTAAAAAATCTTGTTTTTTTGAACATGAAGAAATAAAGAAGCCATTGCAATTGCCGGAAATACTAGGCCCACTAAAGGAACAAAAATGGAAGGTAAGTTTATCATAAAAAGGGTACCTCGATTTAATATTTGTACCTGTTATTTTGATTGTTATATTAATTTCATATTTTGATTACTCTTATATATATTGTAATAAATATAGTCTATAATCATTAGAATTCATATAGACTTATACTAAGTATATTTACAAAATTATACTAAGTATAGCTAAATGACTATATATGGATAACATATATTCTATATATATTATTCTATACTCTATATATTGAGTATACATATGAGTATACATAATATATATAGAATATAATAAATCAATAATAAAAGAAAAAAAAAATTGAAAAATATTTATTACTAAAGAACATTATTAAAGAATAGAATAAAAAAAAAGTACAAATCGAATCCAATAATAATTATAAGGAATGTAGAACTAAATAACTGGATGAATTTAGCCCTCTATTTCTACAAGAAACGTGTGTATGATAATATAACTTTTTATTATTCTTAGGATTTTTCTATTAATATCTTATTAGTTTGCTCTTGTGTGTTCTAATTTGATTTTTGTCTCATAATTTATTTTATTTGAAGTTAAAAAAAAAAAAAGAATTTTAGGCTCTGCTTGATTTTTCATTTTGAGTCAAAGGAAAGAAAGCGTGGAGTTGAAATAACTCACTTAGAACCTCCTTTAAAGGATTACGTGGTACGATTGAATCAAATAAGCCCTTTTGGAATAAAAATTCAGCCGATTGTGAACCTTCGGGTACTTCCTTATTCAACGTTTGTTCAATTACTCTTTTACCCGCAAATGCAATGTAAGCATTTGGTTCGGCAATAATGATATCCCCCAACATGCCAAAACTAGCTGTCACCCCCCCAGTAGTAGGAGATGTAAGGATCGATACATAGAATAATTTTTGATTGATTTGATAATCATATAAAGCAGAAGATATTTTAGCCATTTGCATCAAGCTCAAACTTCCTTCTTGCATACGCGCTCCTCCGGACGCACATACTAGAATAAGAGGTAAAAGTTGATTGCTAGCATATTCGACCAACCGAGTGATTTTCTCACCCACTACGGATCCCATACTACCCCCCATAAACTGAAAATCCATAATACCAATTGCTACAGGAATACCGTTTAGTTGACCTGTGCCTGTTTGAACAGCCTCCCTTAATCCTGTCTTTTTTTGATAAGAATCAATACGATTTTTATAAGGTTCCTCTTCCGAATGAAATTCTATGGGATCTACAGAGACCATGTCTTCATCCATAGGATTCCAAGTACCTGGATCAATCGAAAGTTCGATTCTATCTGAACTGCTCATTTTCAAATGATATCCACAGTGTTCACAAATATTCATTTTTGATTTCAAAATTTTCTTATAATTTAATCCATAACAATTTTCGCATTCAATCCACAAATGCTTATATTTTTGAGTCTCATCGAGATCACTAGAACTTTCTCTTTTAGTAAAATCACTATCATTTGTCTCATTCGTGCTAGTTATTATACTAGCACTCTTGCTTTCACTACTATTTATGCCCTTACCACAAAAGTAACGATTAAAGTCACTATCATCTAAAATGTAACTATCAATACCGATTTGAGAACGAAGATAACTCTCAATGCAACTATTAATGTTATTATTCCAATTAGATTTAGTATCATACATGTAATGATTATCATCACTCTTAGAGCCATTCTCCAAATACCTAGAATTCTTATAACTAGAAAAAAAACTTTCTGGTTCATTTAGAAAAGAATGATCATTGTCAATCTCAAAAATTTGATTTTCAATAGCAAAATATATGGAATAACTCTTCCTATTCCTATCCCTAACTAAAAAAGTTTTATCAGATAGGAAATTCCTGATGTTCCTGATACCTACTAAATAATCAACATTGCTGTAACTAAAATTTTCACTATTCTTCCAACTATGAATGTTTTTATCCATATCAGTGAAAATTGGGGAGTCTTCACTTACATTGGTATTTTCAATAGGACCAAAACTCTCTATTGATTTACTTAAACCACACCTGTACTCTAACTCCCTAGTAAACAGCATAGAATTGAACCACCATTTTTCCATAGAAATTTTTTCCTCTATTTACATGACATGACAATTGATGAATAGTCATTCAATGAAAAATCATATAAATAGTTTATTTTTAATATCATATCTCATTTATTTACTATCAATAAAAAATTAGAATAAATATAAAATAAATATAATAAGTATATAAATCCAATATAATATATAGGGTTAATAACTGATAATAATAACGAGCAAGTGGGTATTAAAAAAAATGATTCTTTTTTTCATGAAAACTCGGAGTATTATTTCACTATATATGTCACTATATATGTGCTGGAATTTTTTTTCTATAAAAAAAATATTCGATTTTCAATGATTATATTTTTTAAATGAAAAAAGAAAGAAAAAAACCTCATTGGGGGTACTTACTGTATTTAAGGACCCAATGACTTCATTGAGTCATTATTAATTTCTTTTTTCCCATATTATATTTTCTAATTATATCTTCTACCTCTATCCATTTTTGTAGTTTTTTTTTTTTTCATTTTGAAGATAGATAAAAATCGATTTTTATGGTTATAGAAAACAACATTCTATGTCAATAACAAGAAATAAAAAATTAGGTATGAATCGAACAAAAAAAAGGGGGTATAAAAGAGAAAAGAGTTCTAGTGGAACAGAACAAACGATGTCGAGCCAAGAGCACCCCGATTTCTATATAATAGATTCTATCTACTAGAAATAATGGCGGGTGTTAGAATCCACAGCTAATCTAATCATGTCTTTTAAGTCGCACGTTGCTTTTTACCACATCGTTTCAAACGATGTTTTACCATAACATTCTTTTAGATCCGGTATGTAATTGATTCAATCTATATAATATATATATAATCTAATAATAATCTATATATAATCTAATAATAATGTATATATAATCTAATAATATATACTTTTGACTTCTAGATATATAACTGGACAATTTCATTTCTAAAGAAGTATAAAAAAAAATTTAAATTTCTTGAAAAAATAGAAAGAAATATGAAAGAATAATCAATATATTTATTTTACAATTAAATGATTAAATAAAATGATTAAAATAAGATTACAAAAAAAAAACAAAAAAATCGAGTCTATTTTGAATCTAGATCTACATATTAAAAAGCGACTCGATTTAGATTAGAGACGAATGATTCAAAAAAATCAAGGGTCATCTTTATTCTGATATACAATTTGTATTCAAATAGGTATATATCATGAATATATGTGATCTGGGACGGAAGGATTCGAACCTCCGAATAACGGGACCAAAACCCGCTGCCTTACCGCTTGGCCACGCCCCATTGTCGATTCGACACTAATAAACACTATTATTGGTTGTTCGTCAATTCCAGTTCCAAAATTATTCTCTATTATTCTCTAGAGAATTAGAGAATAAATTGTTGCTAGGATTTTGATTTGATATGCTTAGATATCAAATTAAACTGAATTTATTGATCATTACATTAAATTCAATTAAGATATTGTATGAAAGTATGATTTCTTCGATTTTTTATTTCAGAATGAAAAGATTTTGAACTGGATAAGTTCAAATCAAAAAAGGATTTTGGGGTCGGATCTTATTTGATCCATTTTTTTTTAGTTTGATTACTCATTTATTCATATTCATTCATATCTATAATGAATATGAATAAATATTCATGATAAATATGAATTCAATATTCGAATTATTTAGATTTACATTATTATTATTATCCATTTTTTTGAATTATTTTCTAGTATATTATTACATACTATATATATATTTCTTTAGAATTCTTTTATTTTTTCTTTTTTATTAAATTCTTAATAAAAAAGTCTAACGTAATCATATAATATATATATAATAAAACACAATAAAAATGAAAATTCGAATTCAAAAAAAGAAAAAATACAATTAATTTTCTTAAAGAACAAAATTTTTGTTATGCTTAATATCTTTAGCTTGGTCTGTATTTGTATTCATTCCGCCCTTTATTCAAGTAGTTTTTTATTGGCGAAATTGCCTGAAGCCTACGCTTTTTTGAATCCAATTGTAGATATTATGCCAGTAATACCCTTATTCTTTTTTCTCTTAGCTTTTGTTTGGCAAGCTGCTGTAAGTTTTCGATAAGGTCTTTAATTTGAATAATGTCCTAAAAAAATTCAAAATTTATTCGAAAACAAAAATTCAAACATTTTAACAATTTATAAGATCAGATAAGTCTTACAGTGTGAATCCTTGATTCCAATATGAAAATTTTTGGATAGACAAGAAAAAATCCGGACCATCTTATCCGTTTTTTCCATTAAGAAATCCAAATCCTATTATTAGATTTGAGTCCACCACCAATACCTAGATCTCGATTGTGGATATGAAATAAAATTTTTGGTAATAGTAATTATTGGTAATAAAAGGTTCGACTCTTACTACAAATCAATTTCCGAATTTTTTTTCTATTTCCTCGAATCGAAATCACTTCATTTCTTAGAAACTTTGTATCAAAGAAAACATAATGTGAAATAGAAGAGAATCTATTCTCTTTCTCTGTCGTTTTTTTTAATTATCTTGGAGATTTTGTAATGCTTACTCTAAAACTATTTGTTTACACGATAGTTATATTCTTTGTTTCTCTTTTCATCTTCGGATTCCTATCTAACGATCCAGGACGTAATCCAGGACGTGAAGAATAAGAAAATATTTTTTGTTTTATGTGTTTTCCTTACTTGTGCTGGATTTTGAAATATTTTTTGTTTTTCTATCTATGTTACATCTTTAACTAGTAAAAAAAAAAATGAAACAAACAAGGAAGGAAAAAAAGAAGCTCCATAAGTTCAAACGAAAAAAATAACAAATCATCAATCAACGGAAACGGAAAGAGAGGGATTCGAACCCTCGGTACAAAAATTCGTACAACGGATTAGCAATCCGACGCTTTAGTCCACTCAGCCATCTCTCCCCAATAAAAAAATTGAATTATTATGTTTATGTTACATCGCATAAACAAAAAGAAAAGATAGGGCTTGAAAAAAAGCCTTCTTTACATCTTATTTGATTGATATCTTATCTCTTTTTTTTCTATTTGATTTCTATTCATTATTATATATTCTATATAAAAAAGAATATATTATAATATATATTTAATAATTATATATATTTAATTCTATTTTATTTTATAGTTTTTTTTATACAGCCAGAGCCCAGCTAGGTACTGGCATGGCTCTTTTTTCCCATGAATCCTGGATAACAATGATTTATTTATTTTGAATGTATTTGATTTTTATTAATTTAAACATGATTAAA